TCAATAGAGAAATTTAGAAAATATTTTCTTATTTTTTCTTCTTAATCAAAGAAAAACGAACAATTAGAATTCTATAAGGTTGAATAAAAATTTGATTTACCCTTTATTTAAATTTTAGTATAATTGCTATGCTTAGTGTGTGACTCGTTAGTTTTTTCTTTAGAATTGAGAATTGAGACTGAAAAGAAAAATAGGCTGACCACACTATAAACTTAATAACTATCAAAACTAAAGAAACTCAAAACTCATAACCAACTTATTGCTTCGTATTGTCGAAATCCCAAGAAACAGTTACTATATGACTGAATCAATCATATAGTTGTAGCAACTGAAATCCTTTTCATAAAAAAGAGAAATCTGATTCTGAATTGTGAAAAAAGAAAGGGATATGGAAAAAGGAAGGGTGATAGAAAGAGAGAATAAAGATCTAAATGATATTAAATGATATATGATTCCCATATGTATGGTTTATGAAGAATTAACCCATAAAAAAGGCAGTGTTATAAAGCATCAACATTAATATACAATAAAAATAGAATAAAATAATAATATAAAGAATCTAATCAATATGGATAATATAGTCTATTATCTATATAAGTATGTAATTAAGATAGAAAAAGAAAGAATCTAAATAATAGATAATAGAGAAAAATTTAATTGAGCTTCGGGTTAAGAAAAACTGAGGAGATTGACTCGGAAACAAATAACAGATTCTGTTGAGAGCTCCATTGCAGAGTTCAGGCCTAAGTATTAATAGAGAAGTTATGGGAACGATGGAACCTGTGATTACATAGGATTTTCTTGAAAACGAATCAATCCTAAGGATTCATTGGGTAGGATGGCGGAATGAACCAAGAAAAAATGGATTTCTTCTGAATGGTTATGAATTGACCTTACAAATGAAGGAGAAAAGAGTTAATATTCGCCCGCGAAACCTTTCTTTATTTTTATTTCATTTATTGGATGACTATTGGCGTGATTAAATAGAGGTAAAGAAAAAGACTTTAGAGATTTTTCTAAAAGAAAGAAGCATTCTTTTTATCTATATTTATCTATATATTCTTTTTATCTATTTTTATCTATATACATCTATTTTTATCTATATATTTTATCTATATACTATAATATATATATATATAATATAAAAATAAAAAGAATATAAATATAATAATAAAAAATAAAAAGAATATAAATATAATAATATAAAAAAACACGACCAGTTATCTAGTTATATATACATATACAGCTTACCTATGTAACAAATTAAATATAAAAATAAAAAAAAAATTAGTATATTATTTCTTTTGTCTTTTGATATTTGATTTTGATATTTGATAGAATAAAATATATATTTCTATGTAATATGTAATTTTATTGAATCATTTCATTCGCGAGGAGCTGGATGAGAAGAAATTCTCATGTCCGGCTCTGCAGTAGAGATGGAATTAAGAAACAACCATCAACTATAACCCTAAAAGAACCAGATTTCGTAAACAACATAGAGGTAGAATGAAGGGAATATCTTGCCGAGGCAATAATATTTGTTTTGGCAGATACGCTCTTCAGGCACTTGAACCTGCTTGGATCACAGCTAGACAAATAGAAGCAGGGCGAAGAGCAATGACACGATATGCGCGTCGTGGTGGAAAGATATGGGTACGTATCTTTCCTGACAAACCTATTACTGTAAGACCTACAGAAACGCGTATGGGTTCGGGCAAAGGATCCCCCGAATATTGGGTATCCGTTGTTAAACCGGGCCGAATAATTTATGAAATGAGTGGAGTATCTGAAGCTGTAGCCAAAGCTGCTATGGAAATAGCTGCATGCAAAATGCCTATACGAACTCAATTTGTTATTTCAGAATAGGTACAGAATAGGTAAACAAAAGTAAAAGAAGAAGGAGTATTAAGAATAAAAAAACAATTACGGATTTCTTTATCTCTGGACAGACAATATTTCTTTTTTCCATTATCTTGAAATAAGAGATTAAAAAAAAATGATATGATTCAACCTCAGACCCTTTTGAATGTAGCGGATAACAGTGGAGCTCAAAAATTAATGTGTATTCGAATCATAGGAACTGGTAATCACCGATATGCTCATCTTGGCGATGTTATTGTTGCTGTAATCAAAGAAGCAGTGCCCAATATGCCTTTAGAAAGATCAGAAATAATTAGAGCTGTCATTGTACGCACATGTAAAGAACTCAAACGTGACAACGGCATGATAATACGATATGATGACAATGCAGCGGTTATCATTGATCAAGAAGGAAATCCAAAAGGAACTCGAATTTTTGGTGCAATTGCTCGAGAATTGCGACAGTTGAATTTTACTAAAATCGTTTCATTAGCACCCGAAGTCTTATAGATGAAAATAGGATATATTCTATCTTTCTATCTATATATAGAATAGAAATATAGAATAGAATATTAGAATATCTTAAATAGATCCGATTAATAGATTGTGTGTGTCTCATGTATATATTTGAAATTTCGAATAATTTTTGAGAATCTATAATAATAAAAAAAAAGAATTCAATAAAAAATAAAACAAAAAAGAAGCATGTTGACTATATCAAAATTAGGGGGCAACAATAACTATAGTTCGTCATGGGTAGGGACATTATTGCCGATATAATAACTTCTATAAGAAATGCTGACATAGATCAAAAGGGAAGAGTTAAAATAGTATCTACTAATATCACTAAAAACATTGTGAAAATACTTTTACGAGAAGGTTTTATTGAAAACGTTCGAAAACATCAAGAAAGTCAAAAAAATTTCTTGGTTTCAACCTTACGACATAGAAAGACTAGGAAAGGTAAGAAAATAAATTTAAAACGTATCAGCCGACCTGGTCTACGAATATATTCCAACTATCAACAAATTCCTAAGATTTTAGGTGGAATGGGAATTGTAATCCTTTCTACTTCTCGAGGTATAATAACAGATCGAGAAGCTCGATTAGAAAAAATTGGAGGAGAAATTTTGTGTTATATATGGTAATTCTCCTAGGATACCCTAAATTTCTCTCGAACTTACTATTTGTAAAATAGAGAGGAGAAGTGAATTATAGAACTCTTCCTCTATTAGTTAATACTTAAAGTAATACTTAAAGGGGGTTCCCTGGAATGAAAGAACAGAAATTGATTCATGAGGGTTTAATTACTGAATCACTACCCAACGGTATGTTCCGAGTTCGATTAGATAATGAAGATCTAATTCTAGGTTATATTTCAGGGAGAATCCGGCGCAGTTTTATACGTATACTACCCGGAGATAGAGTCAAAATTGAAATGAGTCGTTATGATTCAACCAGGGGACGTATAATTTATAGACTTCGCAAAAAAGATTCGAACGATTAGATCATTCTTTTAAACATCCTTTTCGTAGAGATATAATTCAAAGTTCAAAAATGCAATAAACTTATTTTTGTTTTCAAAAAAAAAAAAGAGATTTAGAATGAAAGTAAGGAATGATAAATATGAAGATAAGGGCTTCTGTTCGTAAAATTTGTGAAAAATGTCGCTTGATTCGTAGGCGGGGACGAATTCTAGTTATTTGTTCCAATCCGAGACATAAACAGAGACAGGGGTAAAGAACTTTTTCATTTTTCTTTTGAAAAGAAAATCCATGTACATGTAAAAAGAAAGAATTCGTTTTCATATGAATTTCATATGAAATGGATATCCTCATCTCTTTCTGTAGATTTATGATTCTTTTTTCTTTTATTCTTATAAATATAATCTAATAAAATATGACAAAACCTATAGCAAAAATTAGTTTACGTAAGAATGCACGTATTGGTTCAAATAAGAATGAACGTAGAATACCAAAAGGAGTTATTCATGTTCAAGCGAGTTTCAATAATACTATTGTAACTATTACAGACGTACGAGGTCGGGTGGTTTCTTGGGCTTCCGCAGGTACTTCTGGATTCAGAGGCACAAGAAAAGGAACACCCTATGCTGCTCAAGCCGCGACATTTAATGCTATTCGTACATTAGTTGATCAGGGTATGCAACGAGCAGAAGTTATGATAAAAGGTCCAGGTCTCGGAAGAGATGCGGCATTACGAGCCATTCGTAGAAATGGGATACTATTAAGTTTCGTACGTGATGTAACACCCATGCCGCATAATGGATGTCGCCCCCCTAAAAAAAGACGTGTGTAGAAATAAGAATTCAAGATATTCCAAGAGAAAGAAATGATTCAATGATTCTGATCCAATAATTATAAATAAAAGAAAAATAAGAGTATGGTTCGAGAAGACGTAGTAGGATCCACTCGAACACTACAGTGGAAATGTGTTGAATCAAGAGTAGACAGCAAGCGTCTTTATTATGGTCGTTTCGTTCTGTCCCCGCTTATGAAAGGTCAAGCCGATACCATAGGTATTGCCATGCGAAGGGCTTTACTTGGAGAAATAGAAGGAACATGTATCACACGTGCAACATCTGAAAATGTGCTGCATGAATATTCTACGATAGCAGGTATTGAAGAATCAGTACATGAGATTTTACTCAATTTGAAAGAGATTGTATTGAGAAGTAATCTTTATGGAGTTAGGAACGCATCCATTTGCGTCAGGGGTCCAAAATACATAACAGCTCAAGATATCATCTCACCACCTTCTGTAGAAATAGTTGACACGACACAGCATATAGCTAACCTGACAGAACCAATTGATTTGTGTATTGAATTACAAATCAAGAAAGATCGCGGATATCGTATGAAATCCATAAATGACTCTCACGATGGAAGTTATCCTATAGATATTGTATCTATGCCTGTTCTAAATGCGAATCATAGTATTCATTCTTATGGGAATGGGAATGAAAAACAAGAGATACTCTTTATAGAAATATGGACAAATGGAAGTTTAACTCCTAAAGAAGCACTTTATGAAGCTTCTCGTAATTTGATTGATTTATTTATTCCTTTTCTACATGCAGAGGAAGAGGACATGAATTTCAAGGAAAATGAAAACAGATGGAATCTACCCCTTTTTTCCTTTCAAGACAAATTCACTAATCTCAAGAAAAACAAAAAAGAAATTCCATTGACATGTATTTTTATTGACCAATCAGAATTGTCTTCCAGGACCTATAATTGTCTCAAAAGATCCAATATACATACATTATTGGACCTTTTGAGTCACAGTCAAGAAGATCTTATGAAAATGGAATTTTTTCGCACAGAAGATGTAAAACAGATATTTAGCACTGTACAAAAGCATTTTGCAATAAATTTACTTAATAAAAAGTTAGAATTTTAAATCCATTGGATTCTTTTCATTTTTTTCTTTTTTAGAAAGAAAAAAAATAGAAGAAGTTTTGAATCTCCGACACAGTTCATATATTTGCAGAATAGATCATAAAAAGATTGATGGATCTAAGGAAGATCCAGAAGGGGATCTTCCTTAGATATCTATGTTGTGGTATTTAACGGTTTAATCAATTTGAAAAAGACCTAAAGTTAAGGATTTCTCAATAGGTAAAGTCGCTCCAATCCCTAACCAAAGAGCTACTGCGGTACCGATCAAAAAGACTGTTGTGGCTACTGGACGACGAAATGGATTTTGGAATTTATTGACATTCTCCAAAAAAGGTACTGTCAATAATCCTATTGGTACTGAAACCATTAAAAGAACACCCAATAACTTATTGGGTACTGTGCGAAGTATTTGAAATACGGGAAAGAAGTACCATTCGGGTAATATTTCCAACGGAGTTGCAAACGGATCCGCCGGTTCACCGATCATTGACGGCTCTAGAACTGCTAAGCCCACATTACATGCAATAGTGCCTAGAATTACTACTGGAAAAATATATAAAAGATCGTTGGGCCATGCAGGTTCTCCATAATAATTATGTCCCATCCCTTTAGCCAATTTAGCTCTTAATACAGGATCATTCAAATCAGGTTTCTTTGTTATTTGGATAGGTGAATTCTTTTGGATCCATCCCCCAAAGGAACCGGACATGATAATTTTTTATCATCCGGCTCGAGCAAGAATCAAAAGAATCACAGAAATAGATTCATAGAACCTAAATAGGTCCATATAAGATCTATATTTCATACATATCTACATAGATAATGTAGAATGATTCTATGTAAGAAAAGAGTTGTAAAATTAAATTTCCCCAAGTTTCAACGATTCATTATTCATTGCAAAGAATTAAGTTCTGGCAACAAGGAAATGCTCAATATCCAAGTCGGCTTACAAATTAGATCATGATCAAGTGCTTTTTGGATTGTCTCATGTCTTTTGATTAGTATTTATCCCCACAATATCTTGATTGTATTACATACAAAAATACAAAATTTTTACTTGTTACTAATAAAATCTTAGCCCTTGTTCTTCCTTAGATTCCTTATTTAACTCCGATAGTATTATAGATCAGGGTTGATGCAGAGGAAATGAATGCATCTACATACTATAAAAACTTACTAAGATTACTATCCAATTAGACTATCAAATTAATTCTAATAAAAATTACTAAAAAAATCAAACAAAGTGAATAAATAGAACATTGGATCATTCCACATCACTTATTATAGGGATCTTACGGAGCCTTCTTTTCATGTATGACAAGATTCGGGTATGATCATAGAAAATATTCTCCTCAAGCGAACCGGCCTATCCTATTATCCTATGCTATATAAAGGGATTGACGTGATGTGATGGTTGGATGCGGAGACACATTGGGTTGTGAATTCCAACGTGGCGGATAAAATCATATATCTGCACGGGCCAATCAATAGTTCAAGTCACACACTCCCATAATCCATCCTCTGTTTAGGAAAATCTACTTCAACTATTCTATTCGTATCAAATAAAAAATACTTCAGAGTTGAATAGAAGTATCCTAATAACATGCCTTATTTTTAAACAATCCATATTTGTAGCAATGAAAGACTCTTGTCCCTCCCCGATATGATAAATTACAAATATCTATGATCTGCCTTTTCTATAAAGGACCCGAAATACCTTGCTTACGTATCATTGGAAAGTGCATTAACATAAATACGGCAGTAAGAAGAGGTAATACAAAAGTATGTAAACTATAAAAACGAGTCAAAGTGGACTGGCCCACACTAGCACTTCCACGTAATAATTCTACCAAAGGTGATCCTATTATAGGAATAGCTTCAGGCACGCCTGTTACAATTTTTACTGCCCAATAGCCAATTTGGTCCCAAGGCAAAGAATAACCAGTTACGCCAAAAGATGCGGTCAATACAGCCAGAATCACCCCGGTAACCCAAGTTAATTCGCGGGGTTTTTTAAAACCACCCGTAAGATATACACGAAATACGTGCAAGATCATCATTAGAACCATCATACTTGCTGACCATCGATGAACTGATCGAATTAACCAACCAAAGTTGGCCTCAGTCATTATGTATTGAACAGAAGAAAAAGCCTCTGTAACAGTTGGACGATAGTAAAAGGTCATAGCAAAACCCGTAGCTACTTGTACTAAAAAAC